TTACTAGAATTCGTAAAATACGCTTGGTAAGCGGGTTGTATTTATTAAACATGTGTAGCTATCTTCTATATATCCGTCTCCCCTTTTATTCTTTTATTGCTGTTCTATTCGGGGCAGCATGGGCGGGGGTCTATCCAAATTTAGACTTTTTTTCGTCAATCGATTCAATGAAAAATTGAAGTACGATATTTTCTGAGAATTCCCTATCGGCACCCTATATTTGAATATCCGATTCTATATCTGGGATTATATATGTTCTGGTTCCGGAGTTTACTTTACATATATAAATTTTTTTTATATAATATAAATATATATAAATAATATATATAATATATAATTATAATCGAAATTGAGAAAAATGGAAATTAAGAAAAATTTTTTGATTGAAAAGAATCAACAATAATTAGTTATTATTTTGACTTTCTTATGTCATTAGGGAAACATAATTTAAGATCGAAATCTAAAAATCATTCATGAATTCGCAGTCAAGCCACAAGTCAATAGTTAATGGTTCAAAATTATTATGAATTTTTTTTGTGAAAGAAATTTTCCCTTTCAATAGAAAGGATAGGGGAAGTTTTTAGGTATTGTGTATTTTGTGATACTATACAATCAATCGAAGGGTTGGATCTAATAAAAAAAGGGAATGGTTTCTTTTGGTTAAGGCAAACAGGATTCAAGATGTCAGTACAAAAAAAGAAGTTCAGTAATCCAATACACCTCAAACCAAAAAGGGGGTAATATTGTCATCTATTTTTTTTGGCGACATGGCCGAGCGGTAAGGCGGAGGACTGCAAATCCTTTTTTCCCCGGTTCAAATCTGGGTGTCGCCTGGTCAACAAAAGACCTGAAATCCCTTCTTTTTTTTGATATAACTCACCGAAATCTTCGCCAGCATAGGGGGAGGGGGGCTGTTGATACCCCCTTGATTCGAAGCATATGGAGATTCTCAAAAGATCTGTAACTTTTTTTTGATAGGAGTCAAAAAAAGATTTTCGTACTATGAAGGGAGCCGAGAAGTCTTGATAGCCCTTCCACTACTAATGGAATATTTACTGACTGGGCCTTGAATTAGATAACCAAAAGGGAGTCTAACTGTTACTTATTGTGGAGAAACAACTTTGGTCTACAAACTCCCGAATGTCTTTGAATACTCAGATATTCGATCAATATTTGATTGTCAAATTCAGTTTTTAGAAAAAAAAACTGCCAAAAAAACTTCTGTTCAGTAACCCCTAGTCAAGAATATAATCGACTGTCTCCCCATTTTTTCACAGAGACGAAATAGAGAAAATGGGAAATAAAGAAAATGGGAAATAAAGAAAATAGAGGTATGTGTGTGATAGATAATGATTTACCTTGGTTATATAGATATAGTTTTTATTCCGTTTTTTTATGAATGAATTATGAAGGTTAACAAAAGAATAGATCTTTTTATTCCTACATGCTATAGCTATATTAGTAAGACTCCCTTGTCCACGGGGGTCGTTGCATATTTTGCTTGTACTTAATCTTTCCCAATTCGACTAGAAATCATAATGATCAGAAAATTTGTATTAAGAATTTCTTATAAATTAAATGCATTTATTGGATTGGTTCATTAAATAAAGAATTGGGAGTAAGAATCCCCTTTTGACTATGCACCCTGGATTTCACTATTATTAGTGAACAAGAATGGAATAATTCCTTCATATTCAGATAGGGGACATAATTCACATGGATATAGTAAGTCTCGCTTGGGCTGCTTTAATGGTAGTCTTTACATTTTCCCTTTCACTCGTCGTATGGGGGAGAAGTGGACTTTAGAAGTACTATTAATGTAATTACGGTAAGGAATCAAACTTTCTCAATTGTTTTTTGGATTTATGCTTTATCGACATCGACTCATTTCATATCATGGTTCAAGTGTTCCAAATCGGTAGGGTTTACTACTCCTTTTCGAAATTGGAAGAAGTTCCCATACTCCTTTCTGTTAGCGATTTAATCAAATACTTTTTTGGTTTGGAATGCTAAAAAAAAATGACTGGTTTTTTTTTATGAAATTAATGGGAGCCCTGTCCGTAGACTTTTTACTTCTTTGATTTTCTTTTTTTCGATAGATACTGGGATTTCGATTTGAAATAATCAGAAATCTCGGAATTCAAGCCGTAAAAGTAAGAGTTACCCCCCCTTTTTTTTTATTTCGGTCGGAATCAATACAAATCAAAAAAATCAATACAAATCAAAAAAAGAAATCTAGCAAAGAAATAGAACTGGGGCCCTATGTATATTCTATGGATAGAATTCTATCGATATGAAGATAGATATTTTAGAAGATTGCTCTATATTAAGCCTGTATCTTTATACAGTACAACTTTATAAACTAAAAAACCACCAATCTAATAGATAATATGGTAGAAAGAAATATATCAACCTTTCTACCATATTATCAAATCTCATAGAATACTGTTGATTCTAGCCTGCGTATTTAATTGAAGATTTAAGAAACGAAATTGGAATCCTTTATTTATATTTATTTCTTAAATAATTCTCATTGATAAAGACATAAGAAGTCAAGTTTCATTCAGATTAATCGGTTTGGCTGACCGTTTTTACATATATGATAAGTAAAAAAGCAGTAGGAACTAGAATAAAGAGTGCAGTAGCAATAAATGCGAGAATATTTACTTCCATAATCTAAGTGGTTTTTACTTCGCAATAACTCGGGATTTAATCCCATAGAGATAATCAAAATTTCGCCTGTAAATTCAAGGGGATGAATTCCATCTCGATGATATTGAATCGCATCAATATTATGAATAACAAAATCTGGGCTATCAAATCACTTCGCCGTCGCGAATTAAATAGTATAACATAGGAAGATCCTTTATCCATACTCAATATAAAATTGAATTCGTAATCGAATCGAGAAATCTTTTTTTCTTTTTTTACATTCTTTCTACAACCTACCGCCTTCCTTGGACAATCAAACGATTATTCATTACCTCACAAATAACACGAATAATAAAGCTAAAGGGGGTGGTTATTTGATCTTTCTTTTTTTAATATTCTCTTTTCTTGGATTAGTACTAGCATAGATTAAAAAAAAGTTCGGTGTAAAATTGGAATGAGATAGATTAAAAAAAAGGAGTTAGTTTGAGTCATTGAGACTACCCAAAATCGGAACTAGAAAGGGAGAGAGTTTTCATCTGAAAAGTCTTTTTCCGGGTAACTCAAATTCCATTTTTTTTGGAGTGTACAAGAAATGAATTCTAGTTGTGTATGTGCTCCCGAGAAACATATGATACTCTATTCCATTAGATAGAGGCAATAAATTGAAAGACCAGACCCAGTACGCTATCCTTTGGAATCCGGAATATGATGTTCCCAATAATTGGATTAGTCCAATTAGATCTCTCTCCCCCCAATAGGTACTAGTTGAAGTAATGAAAATTTAAATATTTGGTTGTGTTTGATGAGAAATAACGAAAAAAGAAAAAAAATCCCTATTGAGAATGACCGAAATTCTATTAATTTCATTGTGCCCCTTTTACCAGAAAAAGAAAATAGAGAGGTGAGTTGATGTGTCTATTGGATCCGTCGGGACTGACGGGGCTCGAACCCGCAGCTTCCGCCTTGACAGGGCGGTGCTCTGACCAATTGAACTACAATCCCAGGGAAATAAGGTATACCGCATCAATATTTTTAGGATTTCATTCAAACCCATTTTTTTCGTGTTGTAACAGAGACACGAGTGATATAGTGATATCTGCATGACTATGCACTTTCTTTTTTGTGAGAACGACAGTAATTACATTACTAGTGATTCTTTCTTTATTTACAAATCGATTGATCATCAATTTTTCAATCAAAAAAGATTTCTTTTTTCGTTTATTTAGACTTTCCTTTATACTTACAGATACTGATATGAATCTAGATCATTATATTCTCTAGATCCGAATTTTTTGGAACAAGTAAATAAAACAAATAAAGAGGTATGTATATAGAATGGAATTCTTTTATTCCCACGTATCGTGCGCTTCAGAAAGACAAAATTTGCATCTCACGGTCTATGAGCGAATTCTTGGGCCGAGCTGGATTTGAACCAGCGTAGACATATTGCCAACGAATTTACAGTCCGTCCCCATTAACCCCTCGGGCATCGACCCAGGAAAAATCAATTCCATTTTCAATTAATGCACGATCAACTTCCTTTTGTAGTACCCTACCCCCAGGGGAAGTCGAATCCCCGCTGCCTCCTTGAAAGAGAGATGTCCTGAACCACTAGACGATGGGGGCATATGTGTCCGACCGCCACCATACTATGAGCATAGTATCAACAATTTTTCTAAATTGTCAATAGAGTCAATAGAGTCAATAGAATGTAAGAATAGGATTCAATCCAAGAGATCCTTCCGCCCTTCACGATTCCATAGAGTTTTTTGATTCGTTATTCCTATTTATGAATCCTTCATTCTAACCGCCATCCCATCCGATTCGATATAAAAAGCCATTATCATTATCCATTATTCATATTTTTTCTTTTATTAGAATAGAATTCGAATTTCATTTCAAAACTGAAAAACGAATACTCAATTTAAAAATCGAATATCTAATTTAATTCGATCTAAAATTCTATCTAAATTCAATATGAAAAAAAAAAATAGTCTCGATTAACTATATATAATATAAAGCGTTTCTTATAAATAGAAAGAAATACGAGGGAAAGGATCCCCTTGTGGAATGGTTTATCCACCCCAACAAAAAAATACAACTTTCAACTCCATTTCTTCTACTTTCTTGATTCATTCATTTTTTTTAAGACGAAATATGTCTTCGTAGTAAACCAGAAAATTTATAACGAAAAAATCCGGGATGATAAAGGGGATCAATAAAATTTCGGAAATTGTTTTTTTTTGATTAAGGGGACAAATCGAACTTCTCCATCACATTGATTTAATCAAATATCTTGGATCTATGTCAAATTGGTAGGTACATGTCTCAAGTGATTTTTGTTCTGA